TTCGTAACTGCGTATTTGCAATACAGACGCGGCGATCAGTTAGACCTTTGATTAAGTAAGAGCTCATCCCTTTTAAATTTTAAAATAATAGATTGGATCTTTTTTTTTATTGACCTCCTGCGGATTAAAGAAAGGAGGAGGTCAATTTGGGTTGCTGCTCTAGTTAGTAAAGTTATTTACTTGTAATTGTAATTCGACCCAAGAAGAACAGAAGCACGCTCTGTAGGATTTGAACCTACGACATCGGGTTTTGGAGACCCGCGTTCTACCGAACTGAACTAAGAGCGCTTTCCTTCTTATCCCAATATAAAGGGCTTTATATAAATAAAATAATTGGATTTGTCACATATAGTATCGCATTTTGTATGTCTCATTTTTATTGATCTCAATGGATCCTTTATTACTGCACATGGGATAAGTAATAAATTAGGGATGACAGGATTTGAACCCGTGACATTTTGTACCCAAAACAAACGCGCTACCAAGCTGCGCTACATCCCTTTCAATTGGCCTATAGTGTCATTGTAGAGAATCCCTATCTTGTTTTCCACATCGTGATTTCCCCCATTGATATACAATTTCTCTTGTCATTTCTTTTTCGTCTCATATCTCATATAACAATATAACATATAATAAAAGAATCAAATATAAAATAAATAAATATAACATATAATAAAAAAATAGAAATCGGTAATGTTCAGAAAAGAAAGTAAGTGGACACTTTTTTATGTTGTAAAGAAAGGAAAATATCATCAACCAGGGGGTTGTTTGTTATATATATATTCATTTGAGTTAGGGATTCCGTGTACAAATACAAGTAATCCTTAACGGCGTGTGTATCTGATCATATATGTATTACAATAAAAAAGGAGGATTTTCAATGCGAGATCTAAAAACATATCTCTCCGTGGCACCTGTGTTAAGCACTCTATGGTTCGGGTCTTTAGCAGGCCTATTGATAGAGATTAATCGTTTATTCCCAGATGCGTTAACATTCCCCTTTTTTCATTCTAGTTAGGGATAGTTAGAGATTAGAGATAGAATAAATTATCTGTGACTAACCCCCCCTTTTTTGTTTTGTTCTTTCTTTCCGTTTTTTAGGAGAAAAAAGAAGGAAAGAGAAAGAATCAAAGAAGATTCATCCGCAATGAAACTCGGGTTCACGCTGAATTAATAGAGGGAGAACAGAAATGAAAAGTAAAGGTCGTGGACAATAAACGCATACAAGATACTTAAATGAAATACTATAACTAAAACTAATTGATAGTTAGAAATCATCGTATTACTTATATTCTCTATTGATTTTATTGAAATCAAATATTTAAGAATTTTGTTTCGAGCCAGCAACTTGTTTTTTTTCTTCTTCGTTTCGAAAATAGAAGAGTTGAGTGAATAAAAAAAAATAAAGGGGGGTTATGGCCAAGGGTAAAAATGTTAGAGTAAAGGTTATTTTGGAATGTAACAGTTGTGTCCGAAACGATATTAATAAGGAATCGCGGGGCATTTCCAGATATATTACTCAAAAGAATCGACACAATACGCCTAGTCGATTGGAATTGAGAAAATTTTGTCCCTATTGTTACAAGCATACGAATCATGGGGAGATAAAGAAATAAAGAAAATGTAACGCGTTTGTAACCCCTACAAGGAACAGCAATAAATTACATAATAGTAATAAATTTTTATAAAAATAAAACAACCAAATCCTATTTCATCCTATTTTGGTAGGATCACAAATGAAATTCGAATTAAGAAATCAGATTTTAAAGATAAGGAATAAACCATGGATAAATCCAAGCGACTTTTTATTAAATCCAAGAGATCTTTTCGTAGGCGTTTGCCCCCAATTGGATCGGGGGATCGAATTGATTATAGAAACATGAGTTTAATTAGTCGATTTATTAGTGAACAAGGAAAAATATTATCTAGACGAGTGAATAGATTGACTTTGAAACAACAACGATTAATTACTATTGCTATAAAGCAAGCTCGTATTTTATCTTTGTTACCCTTTCTTAATAACGAGAAACAATTTGAGAGAACTGAATCGACTCCTAGAACCACGGGTCCTCGAATTAGAAATAAATAGATAGATAGGCTATTCCTCAATTGCAATTGAATCAAAATTTTAATATGAACCCCAACTCAGATTTCACATCATAAGCAAAAATGGCTTCTTTTAAAATTTGAATGTGTTAATTCATTTTTACTATATTTGATTTCATTTTTTTAATTTTTAATTATAGTAATTTCTACTCTACTTTCCCGGAGCTCATTCTCCGGGGCCCCGTTTAAATTATTACGGTGGATTCCTTTTAATCTCCTTATTTAAGGATCTGATTGGAAATCATGTAAAGACAATTTGTATTTGATATGGCTATTTGTGCAAGTATTTTACGATTAAGAAGCAACTGCCTCTTATACAGATCATGTATGGATCTGCTATAACTATAGGATACCCCAATCTCACGAATTGCTGCATTTATCCGAGTAATCCACAAACGACGAAAATTTCTCTTTTGCCTGCCCCTATCCCGATGAGCAGAACTCAAGGCTCTTATTTTCTGTTGAATAGTATTTCGAGTAAGTCTTGAATGAGTCCCTCGAAAGGTTGATGTAAATAAACGAATTTTTATTCTACGTCTCCGAGCTATATACCCTCGTCTAATTCTGGTCATTGAATCAAATTAAACTTTGATGAATAACTGATTGATTTATTTTCTTTCAGTTATTCTTTTTCCCTTTCCTGGTCTATAAATAACAAAACGGATTCTTCCAATGTATAAAAAAAAATTCTAATGGCTTTTGCTACTATAACCTTCCCAACCACCATTTTTTCAGGCATTTAACCTCGAAATAATAAATTGTATTGATACTGGGTATCAACAAAAAAATAGTAATAAATTGTAACTAAAGTGGAATATAGTATAAAGTATCAATAAATAGTAAAGGTAAATGGATAAATAAATAGTGGGTTCCATCGTTTCTATGGCTACTTCTTAAACGGTGAGGTCCTCTCTATACACCGGAGCCCCTTCCACCATTAACCAATGGTATTAGTAACTTGTACAGTTCACATTCTTTGACTCTACCCATGAATTGTACAGTAATAAGTCTTTTCACAATGAGATTTAACCATACAGTAACGGTATTTAATTTCAAAGGTTGGCTAGGTAGCTGACCCTGTATAGTCCGTTCTTGCAAGAGTAGGAGCATAATTCTTTTGCTTTTAAAATAGGATTTCCCCCGCTTAATGGATAACCATTTGCTACCACTGGGGAATTGCTTTTCATCTCCAATTGAGGTGATTGGATTTGCACCAATAGAAACCATAAATTTGATACGCAATGGAGGTTTTTTATATATTGATTGAAATTATATATTGATTGAAATTCTTCCACCCTATCCTATTCATTGGTACTGGTCATTGATACTGGAAAAATTTTTACTTTATTTTGTTCCGTCTCATGATCTGAACGGGTCGCACATACACCCGAGTACATGTTCCTCGACGCTGAGGACATCCCCGAAGAGCGGGGGATTTTGTTACATTTTTTATTGGCTGTCTTGTGTTTCTAATAAGTTGTTTAATAGTTGGCATACTCTATCATATAGAAAATGGACTGGTTTAGATCAATCCTAACCAGATGATTATGAATTTTTTACATTTTTTTTTTACTTTACCTTAATACCTTAAGCAGATAAAATATTGAATTTAGATTTATCAAAATTATGGTTGGAAATTGGAAATGGAATCGCAGATTTACGCGAAATCCCCAACATTTTCTATCGCTACCAGATCCACAATTCCATGAGCTTGGGCTTCTGTTGCTGACATAAAAACGTCCCTTTCCATGTCTTCGGATACAACCCATAAGGGGTTACCCGTTCTTTGTACATAAACCCTTGTGAGGGTTTCGCGTAGTTTCAGAAGTTCTTCCGCTTCTAGGACAAATTCTCCTGTTTGTGCCTCATAAAAAGAACTCGCAGGTTGATGGATCATTACCCTGATGATATAACATAATGAATGTTTCCGAGATCTCGTACGATTGATTAGACTAGTAAAGAATAACAAGAAAAAAAAATGAGTATATATATATAATTGAACAACCGTACAGGCATTTTTTGTGCATTGCATACGGCTCTACAATGGACTTTTTCCCTTCGTTGAGCAAAAAAAGAAATAGGATCCATCAGACCAAAATCGTTAAGTGATCCATTTACCACCCTTCTTTTCGGGGGAGTTAAAAAATACTATGATGGTTCCGTTGCTTTCTATATTTATGATCTATCTCATATGTGATTCAGCAATCCCAAAGTTTCTTTTTGATCCGATCAAATAACAAATAAGTATAATATAAAATAAGTAAAAAAAAAAGATCTTGTTTTTTTTTTCATTTGAGTATTCTTTCTTCATAACATAAATATTAGAATAGAAAGAGGCTTCTGGCATGAAAAATAAAAGTTTGTGACGCTGAAATGAAGCCCGGATAGATAAGATCAAAGCCTTTGTCTCATATTACTCGTCCGATACATAATTCATGTTATGAAAAAACAATAATGGTTTGTTCATATCGAACTCGAAGTGCCATGCTATTATTACTTAAATATTATCTTACAAATTCTTATTTATATTAAATATGGCGAAGGCATAGTCTTCTTTTTTCTTTCAAATAAAAAACTCATTGGCGCCAAGCGTGAGGGAATGCTATACGTTTCGTAATTTCTCCTCCGACCAGGATGAAAGATCCCATTGAAGCGGCTAATCCCATGCATATTGTATGCACATCTGGTGGCACAAATTGCATAGTATCATAAATAGCAACTCCGGGTATTACCCACCCGCCGGGGGAGTTTATAAACAAATAAAGATCTCTGGTCTCATCCTCTATACTGAGATATACCATCAGACCAATAAGTTGGTTTGAGATCTCGCTATCAATTTCTTGACCTAAAAAAAGTAATCTTTCTCGATGAAGTCGGTTGATTAGGACAAAATTGGATCCCTTAGGAACCGTACACGCGCCTTTGGATGCATACGGTTCAAAAAAAAATGATAAAAAAAAAAAGAATCAATGTGTTGATTCTACCCCGCTTTCCTTTTTTTTTATAGTAGGACTTTTATACCTCCTAATGAAGGGGCTTTTTCTTCGATTTTTTTTTTTAGCACTTTTTTTTTTTGCTCAAATCTCTGTAAAAAAGTAAAAAATAAAAGAACTTATCGAATTAACCTCTCATTGATGTATTGTTTCATCGAAATCGAATCCAAATTACGATGTAATTTTCTTGTTCCTGAATGGGCCTCCTCAATTATTTTAGGTTTATGTTCTACTCCGGGTAAAGATCTGCCCGATTGCAATTTGCACATATAGGACAAATGCTCCCAATACCACTTTCTTTTACTTTTTTTTCAATTCGTGCCTTTCTTACAACAACTTACAACAAATACGCGATGTAGTCATAATATTATTTCATTGATTGGCAATTTGAGATCGCCCATATCAAGTAATCACTTATGATAAAGTGGTAATCATACATATATTAACAATTGGGTATTTTATGAACAGAGCCTGGATACTTCATTTATTTGGATTGGTCCAACCAAGCCAACCATAAATTTTGATAATGAATAATATTCATATTGATTTCGACTCCCTCAAAAATGGATCTAATTGCATTTCACGCTCCAATTATTGATGGTTCAAACAATCTTTTTTGGGCGAAACAGAGGGTATCTCGATCGGGGGAGAGAACGGGGAAATCCCATATGACCCAATATGTCTAACAAGTCGCACTATACGTCAACCCAAATTGCATCTTCCTCTCCAGGACTCCGAAAAGGTACTTTTGGAACACCAATAGGCATCAACTGAAAGAAAGGGGGTTTAAGTACTATATTTTACTTTGATGTGGAAACGTAATGTTTTTATCCCTAGATATTACGAAAGATATTACAAAAGATATTATGAAATAGTAAGACGAAATGAATAAGGGAAAATAATTTTAAAAAGGTCGGGTTCTTCGAATGATGAACAAGTATCTACGCATTCGCTGATATAAAATGGGACCAATCCCCATTGCGTATTGAGACTTATCGGGTATAGAATAGATCTGCTTATCTTTGTTCCTATGAACAGAATTGTTCCATTATTACCAACGAAATGGAATTCAATAAATATGAACCCTTGTTCCGAAATAATCCACTGAAAGGAATAGGTCTATAGCATAGTCTTTTTTCCAATGCGATAAAGTTACATAGTGTCTATTTTTCTTTGATAAAGGGGTATTTCCATGGGTTTGCCTTGGTATCGTGTTCATACCGTCGTATTGAATGATCCCGGTCGGTTAATTTCTGTACATATAATGCATACAGCTCTCGTTGCTGGTTGGGCCGGTTCAATGGCTCTATACGAATTAGCCGTTTTTGATCCCTCTGACCCCGTTCTTGATCCAATGTGGAGACAGGGTATGTTCGTTATACCCTTTATGACTCGTTTAGGAATAACCAATTCGTGGGGCGGCTGGAGTATCACAGGAGGGACTATAACGAATCCGGGTATTTGGAGTTACGAGGGTGTGGCCGGGGCACATATTGTGTTTTCTGGTTTGTGCTTCTTGGCAGCTATCTGGCATTGGGTATATTGGGATCTAGAAATATTCTCTGATGAACGTACAGGAAAACCTTCTTTGGATTTGCCCAAGATCTTTGGAATTCATTTATTTCTTTCAGGATTAGCTTGTTTTGGGTTTGGTGCATTTCATGTAACAGGCTTGTATGGTCCTGGAATATGGGTGTCTGATCCTTATGGACTAACCGGAAAAGTCCAATCTGTAAATCCTGCGTGGGGGGTAGAAGGTTTTGATCCTTTTGTTCCGGGAGGAATAGCCTCTCATCATATTGCAGCAGGTACATTGGGTATATTAGCGGGCCTATTCCATCTTAGTGTACGCCCCCCCCAACGCCTCTACAAAGGATTACGTATGGGTAATATTGAAACTGTCCTTTCCAGTAGTATCGCTGCTGTCTTTTTTGCAGCTTTTGTTGTTGCTGGAACGATGTGGTATGGCTCCGCAACTACTCCAATCGAATTATTTGGTCCCACTCGTTATCAATGGGATCAAGGATACTTCCAGCAAGAAATATATCGAAGGGTTGGTGCGGGACTAGACGAAAATCAGAGTTTATCAGAAGCTTGGTCTAAAATTCCCGAAAAATTAGCTTTTTATGATTACATTGGTAATAATCCAGCAAAAGGAGGTTTATTTAGAGCGGGCTCGATGGACAATGGGGATGGAATAGCTGTTGGATGGTTAGGACATCCCATCTTTAGAGATAAAGAAGGGCGTGAGCTTTTTGTACGCCGTATGCCTACTTTTTTTGAAACATTTCCAGTAGTTTTGGTAGACGGAGACGGGATTGTAAGAGCCGATGTTCCCTTTAGAAGGGCGGAATCTAAGTATAGTGTCGAACAAGTAGGAGTAACTGTTGAGTTCTATGGTGGCGAACTCAATGGAGTCAGTTATAGTGATCCTGCTACTGTGAAAAAATATGCTAGGCGTGCTCAATTGGGTGAAATTTTTGAATTAGATCGTGCTACTTTGAAATCAGATGGTGTTTTTCGTAGCAGCCCGAGGGGTTGGTTCACTTTTGGACATGCTTCATTTGCTTTGCTCTTCTTTTTCGGACACATTTGGCATGGTGCTAGAACCTTGTTCAGAGATGTTTTTGCTGGTATTGACCCAGATTTGGATGCTCAAGTAGAATTTGGAGCATTCCAAAAACTTGGAGATCCAACTACAAAGAAACAAGTCATCTGATACAACACTGCTTTTATATCTTTCTTTTGCCCTTATTGTATTTTTATTATTTCACTTTGACATAGAATACAAAATAAATGTTGACTTGAATCACCGCCCTTTCTTTTACTTTTGACTCTTGTCCTTTCTTAATCTGGGAGATGATCCCAAATGAACAGGTGTGGAAGCTATAATTATAAACCACGATCGAATTTATGGAAGCATTGGTTTATACATTCCTCTTAGTCTCGACTCTAGGAATTATTTTTTTCGCCATATTTTTTCGAGAACCACCTAAGGTTCCGACTAAAAAGGCGAAATGATTTTTCATTATCTTACATTATCTAAATCTAAATGGAAGTAAAGTAATGAGCCCCCCACTAGTGGGAGGCTCATTACTTTACTTCCACTAGTCCCCGTGTTCCTCGAATGGATCTCTTAGTTGTTGAGAGGGTTGCCCAAAAGCGGTATATAAGGCGTACCCGGTAAAACTTACAAGTAAACCAGATATAAAGATGGCAACTAAGGTTGCTGTTTCCATTATTATCAAATTTTAAAACCATAACGGATCTATAATAAGATCCTTTATTTACAACGGAATAGTATACAAAGTCAACCGATCTCAACCAATGCAATAGGATTTATGTCTACACAAACTGTTGAGGATAGTTCTAGATCTGGTCCAAGACGAACTAATGCGGGGAATTTATTGAAACCATTGAATTCAGAATACGGGAAAGTAGCTCCCGGGTGGGGAACTACCCCTTTGATGGGGGTCGCAATGGCTCTATTTGCGGTATTCCTATCTATTATTTTGGAGATTTATAATTCTTCCGTTTTACTAGATGGAATTTCAATGAATTGAATTAGGTCCATAAAAAGAATGAAGTCCTGGATTTTCAATCAAAAATGAATTACTTAGGACTCTGATTTCTAGTCCATTCTGGCAGTTCGACCGTGAAATTCCTTTGTTTCTGTATTTCCGGAATATGAGTGTGTGACTTGTTATAATTGATCCTATTGATAGTACAGAGAACGGGTCTGTCATCTTGAGAGAGATGAATTCTGCTTCGTCGGATATTCATTTTTTTATCTGGAGCACGGAATATATGAAATAGATCGAGAAATATTTGAACTATGATTCATACCTACTATTTATACCTCGTGACTGGATAAAAAAAAAAAATTTCTGTTTTTTTTTTACCAATAGACAAAKAAAAAAAAAAAAAAATTTCTGTTTTTTTTTTACCAATAGACAAATAAAATTACGAAATTTTGAGTCATTAAATTGATTAATTGAATAAGTGGTGATGATCAAACGGTTCTTACTCAGAGAACCTTTTGGCTTAGCTTGGGGGCTTTATTCAACATCGTGGTTCTAGTATGAATCTGAGGTTTCAATTGATTCATAGGGTCTCAACAAGAGAATTCCTATAATTATAAAATTTTTTATAATTTGATACAAAATACAAATCAAAACAATAAAATAGGGACAAAGAAGATTCAAGAAGCCTATAGCTATCAACATAAAGACGAATGAGCTGACTTGATATTTTGGCATTATCATCACAAAAAAAAGCTTGAATATTTTTTCCTTCGTATCTTCAGAGAAGATTTAATCCGGGGTAAATAAAATATTCAATTAAAAATTARAATATTCAATTAAAAATTGGTATATATTCGTTACAACCAGTATTGGGGTGTTTCTGCTTGAGCTGTACGAGATGAAATTCTCATATACAGTTCTCCGAGGGGGAGCTCTCTTGGTTTACCTATCTCAATAAAGTATATGATTGGTTCGAGGAGCGTCTAGAGATTCAGGCGATTGCAGATGATATAACTAGTAAATATGTTCCTCCTCATGTCAACATCTTTTATTGTCTAGGGGGGATTACACTTACTTGTTTTTTAGTACAAGTAGCCACGGGGTTTGCCATGACTTTTTATTATCGTCCGACCGTTACCGAGGCCTTTGCCTCTGTTCAATACATAATGACTGAAGCCAATTTTGGTTGGTTAATTCGATCCGTTCATCGATGGTCGGCAAGTATGATGGTCCTAATGATGATCTTGCACGTATTTCGCGTGTATCTGACTGGTGGGTTTAAAAAACCTCGAGAATTAACTTGGGTTACGGGTGTGGTTTTGGCTGTATTGACCGCATCTTTTGGTGTAACTGGTTATTCCTTACCTTGGGACCAAATCGGTTATTGGGCGGTCAAAATTGTAACAGGTGTCCCTGATGCTATTCCTGTAATAGGATCCCCTTTAGTCGAGTTATTGCGAGGAAGTGCTAGTGTGGGTCAATCAACTTTGACCCGTTTTTATAGTTTACACACTTTTGTATTACCCCTTCTTACTGCTGTATTTATGTTAATGCACTTCCCAATGATTCGTAAACAAGGTATTTCTGGTCCTTTATAGAGAGGGCATATCCTAGATATTTGTAATCAATCATATTCCATTTTTTGAAGGAACAAAAAAAAGAGTCTTTTATTGCTACAAATATGGATTATTCAAAAGAAGAAGACATGTGTTTGGATATTTCCTTTCAACTTCGAAATCAAAATATTGTATTATTTGTTTGATACGAATAGTTGAAGTGGATTCTTCGAGGAGAATATGGATTATGGGAGTGTGTGACTTGAACTATTGATTGGCTCGTGCGGATATATGATCCACCACATTGGAATTTACAACCAAATGTGTCCCCGTTCCAACCACCACGTAAGCCCCATACAGAGGATAGGCTGGTTTGCTTGAGGAGAATTTTTTCTATGATCAGACCCGAGTCGAGTCGCGCATGAATTGGCTCCGTAAGATCCATAAGTAAGTGATATGACATGATCCAGATTATGTTATATCTATTCCACTTAATTTACACTTACTTAATAGTATGGAAATGTATTCATTTCCACTGCATTGATTCTTCGACCTATCATACTATCGGAGTGAAACAAAGGATCTAAAGAAGAACGGAGGCTAGACTCTATTAGTAACAAGTAAATCTTTTGTATGTAAGACGAGTTGAGGTATTTATTTTTGGGGATAAACATCAACTGCAAGGCACGAGACGACCCAAAAAGCACTTGATCATAATCAAATTTGTAAGCCTACGTGGGTATTGAGCATTTACCTGTATGTAATTGTAAAAACTGAATTTTTGATAGTTGCAGAAAATTGAATCCGGTCAATCTTTTTTTACATAGAGTCGTATATTTGTTGATATGAATGACATATCGATTTTATATGGATATATTTTTTTGATTCTTGCTCGAGCCGGATGATGAAAAATTATCATGTCCGGTTCTTTCGGGGGATGGATCGATAAGAATCCACCTATCCCAATAACAAAGAAACCTGATTTAAACGATCCTGTATTAAGAGCGAAATTGGCGAAAGGGATGGGGCATAATTATTACGGCGAACCCGCGTGGCCAAATGATCTTTTATATATTTTTCCAGTAGTAATTCTGGGTACTATTGCATGTAACGTAGGTTTGGCGGTTCTAGAACCGTCAATGATTGGTGAACCGGCAGATCCATTTGCAACTCCTTTGGAAATATTACCTGAGTGGTACTTCTTTCCTGTATTTCAAATACTTCGTACAGTACCCAATAAGTTATTGGGAGTTCTTTTAATGGTTTCGGTACCGGCAGGATTATTAACAGTACCCTTTTTGGAGAATGTTAATAAATTCCAAAATCCATTTCGTCGTCCAGTAGCTACAACTGTCTTTTTGATTGGTACTGCAGTAGCCCTTTGGCTGGGTATTGGAGCAACATTACCTATTGATAAATCTCTAACTTTAGGTCTTTTTCAAATTGATTCCACCGTGAAATAAAATATCACAACGTATCTTTCGTATCTTTCTAGGGAAGTGAATCTTCCCTAGATACGTTTATTCCAGTTAATTCTGAATCTATTTTTAATATATGGATCGTGCTGAATAAATTTGAGCAAAAAAAAGATGAATTCCAATGGACTTCAACAAATAAAAAACTGATTCTTAGGTAAATCAATTATGAAATTTTTTTTTATAATGACCAATATATGTTTTACATCTTCTATGTGAAAATGTTCAATTTTCAGAAGATCTTCTTGACTCTTATTCAAAAGGTCTAATAATGTATGTATATTTGACCTTTTGAGGCAATTATAGGTCCTGGAAGGCAATTCTAATTGGTCAATAAAAATACATTTCAATTCAATTTCTTTTTTGTTTCTTAGTTTATGTTTATCCAATCCATCATGAAAAGTTAAAAAGGGTAAAGTAACCCTATTTTTATTGTCCTCTACATTTTGATCTTGTTTTTCTGCATGTAGAAACGGAATAAATAAATCAATCAAATTACGGGAGGCTTCGTAAAGTGCTTCTTTAGGAGTTAAACTTCCATTCGTCCATATTTCAAGAAAAAGTATCTCTTGTTTTTCATTCCCATTACTATAAGAATGAATACTATGATTTGCATTTCGAACAGGCATGAATACAGCATTTATCGGATAACTTCCTTCTTCAGCGTTATTTGGTGTTTTCATACGATATCCTCGATTATTCTCGATTTGTAATCCAATACAAAAATCAATGGGTTCCGTCAGGCTAGCTATATGCTGTGTAGGATCAATGATTTCCACAGAAGGTGGTGAGATGATGTCTTGAGCAGTTACATATCCAGGACCCTTGACGCAAATAGATGCGTTGCGAGTTCCATACAGATTACTTTTCAATACAACTTCTTTCAAATTCATTAAAATTTCATGTACGGATTCTTCAATACCTACTATGGTAGAATATTCATGTGGTATCTTTTCAGATTTTGCGCGTGTGATACATGTTCCTTCTATTTCTCCAAGCAAAGCCCTTCGCATTGCAATACCTATTGTATCGGCTTGACCTTTCATAAGCGGAGACAGAATAAAACGTCCATAATGAAAACGCTTACTATCTTCTCTTGATTCAACACACTTCCACTGTAGTGTCCGAGTAGATACTGCTATTTCCTCTCGAAACAGAGTCATATTATATTATTTGATCCGATCATTTAATCATTTCTTTCTCTTGAAATTCGTTCAATTCTTATTTCTATATACGCCTTTTTTTAGGAGGCCTACACCCATTATGTGGCATAGGGGTTACGTCTCTGACAAAACTTAATAGTATACCACTTCTACGAATAGCTCGTAATGCTGCATCTCTTCCAAGGCCAGGACCCTTTATCATAACTTCTGCTCGTTGCATACCCTGATCTACTACTGTACGAATAGCGTTTGCGGCTGCGGTTTGGGCAGCAAACGGCGTCCCTCTTCTTGTGCCCTTGAAGCCACAAGTACCGGCGGAGGACCAAGAAACAACCCGACCCCGTATATCTGTGATTGTTACAATGGTATTGTTGAAACTTGCTTGAACATGAATAACCCCTTTTGGTATTCGACGTCCATTCTTACGTGAACTAATGCGCCCATTCCTACGTGAACCAATTCTTGTTATGGTTTTTGTCATATTTTATCATCTCCTAAATATGAGTCAGAAATATACGGATATATCATTTTCATGTCAAAATGGTCCTTTATTTTTTTTTGTATTGAGTCCTTTTGAGAGTCTCTTAAAAAAAAAATTATCCCTGCCTCTGTTTATGCCTCGGGTTGAAACAAATTACTATAATTCGTCCCCGCCTGCGGATCAGGCGACATTTTTCACAAATTTTACGAACGGACGCCCTAATTTTCATATTTGTGTGTGACTCCTTAATTTTAATTTTGAATCTACTCCTTCGAAGAAAAGAAAATAAGTCTCTTGAAATTTTTAACCTCCGATTGTATCCGAACGAGAGGAATGTTGAAAAGTCACTACGAACCCGAAACATACCATTGGAAAGTGATTCAGTAATTAAACCTTCATGAATCATTTTTGTTCTTTCATTCCAGGTAACCCCTTTAATTATCAACTCATGGAGTAGGAGTGATATTAGACAACCCTTCCTCTTAAAAAAAAAATATAGGAAGTTTTCCTACGGATGCAATTCGTAGATCATAAAGATCACCATATATATAACAAAATTTCTCCCCCAATTCCTTCTAGTCGAGCCTCTCGGTCTGTCATTATCCCTCGAGAAGTTGAAAGAATTACAATACCCATTCCTCCTAAAATCCTAGGAATTCGTTGATGGTTGGAATAGATTCGTAGGCCGGGTCGGCTGATACGTTTTAAAACAGTTCTATATGGCCCTTTTCTATTCCTTCTATGTCGCAGAGTTGAAACCAAGAAATATTTATTGCTTACTCGATGTTTTCTCACATTTTCGATAAAGCCTTCGCGTAGAAGTATTTTAACAATGTTTTCAGTGATATTTGTAGATGCTATTCGAACCGTTCCTTTTTTATCCATGTCAGCATTTCGTATAGAAGTTATTATTTCGGCAATAGTGTCCCTACCCATGATGAACTATAATTATTTGTGCCTCCGGGTTTTTATATAATCAGCATGCTCTACTCTTTTTTTTCATGAATTATTAAAGGTATATGCGTGAGAAACAATCTACTAATACATTCTACTAATTAATGGAATCTAATTCAGTTCAGATATCTTACTATGAACCTCTCTTTTTTTATGTTTTATTATGTTTTCATCTATTAGTATTTATTTAGAATCGATTTATAATACCTCAGGAGCTAATGAGACTATTTTAGTAAAATTCAACTGTCTCAATTCCCGAGCGATCGCACCAAAAACTCGAGTTCCTTTGGGATTTCCTTCTTGATCAATGACAACTGCTGCATTGTCATCATATTGTATTATCATACCATTGTCACGTTTGAGTTCTTTACATGTACGTACAATTACAGCTCTGATCACTTCTGATCTTTGTAGAGGCATATTGGGAACTGCTTCTTTGATTACAGCAACAATAACGTCACCAATATGAGCATATCGGCGATTACTAGCTCCTATGATTCGAATACACATTAATTCTCTAGCCCCGCTGTTGTCCGCTACATTTAAATAGGTCTGAGGTTGAATCATATCATTCTTATTATTTTTCTCTTTTTTCTTTCAATGCTAACTAACTAAAGGGCGAAGAAAAAAAGAAGAAATATTGTTTGTCCAGAAATAAAAAAACTGCGGTTTTTTCATCACAAAGCCCCTTTCCTTTCGTTCCATATCCCTATCCCGCAATAACGAATTGAGTTCGTATAGGCATTTTGGACGCAGCTATAGAAATAGCTTCTCTGGCTACAACTTCTGATACTCCACCCATTTCATAAAGTATTCGACCCGGTTTAACGACGGATACCCAATATTCGGGAGATCCTTTCCCCGAACCCATACGTGTTTCGGTAGGCCTTACTGTAACAGGTTTGTCTGGAAATATGCGTACCCATATTTTTCCACCACGACGCGCATATCGTGCCATGGCTCGCCGCCCCGCTTCTATTTGTCTAGATGTGATCCAAGCGGGTTCAAGTGCCTGAAGGGCGTATCCGCCGAAACAAATTCGATTGCCTCGATAAGATATTCCCTTCATTCTTCCTCTATGTTGTTTACGAAATCTGGTTCTTTTGGGGTTATAGTTGATGGTTGTTTCTCAATGCCATCTCTACTGCAGAACTGGACATGAGAGTTTCTTCTCATCCAGCTCCTCGCGAATGAAACGATTAAATAATATTGTATATATTTATATTTTGAATTGAATGAATAATGAATCATGGAATTTTTTGAGATATAATCTGTCACGTACACGTAGGAATCAAATGAGAAATCAAATTTGATAATTAATGAATCTTCATTTTTACCTTTATTTTATTTCTTTTTATTGAATTGCCCAAAACTTAGCAATCTAGTAAGGCTTTCGCGGGCGAATATTTGCTCTTTCAACATCCCTTTCATTCTTTCATTCGTAGGGGCGTTCCATGACCTATCAGAATAAATGAATTGGTTCTTGGCTCGTTCCGCCATCCCACCCAATGAATCATTAGGATTCGTTTTCAAGGGAATCTTCCTCAGTCACAGGTTCTGTCGTTCCCATCGCTTCTCGATTAATGACTAGGCCCGAACTCTGCAATGGAGCTCCTAATAAAATGGGTTCCTGAATCAATCTTCTCAGTCTTTATTGACTCGGCGCTCTTTATTCTTTTTGATTTTTCGTATAAATTGTATTCATATTCATCGAATCTAATTATTAATTATGGACGAATACATTAATGCTTTATTACATTGCCTTTTATAAGATAGTTCATAGACCATACATATTGGAATCATATATCATTGCTATTCTTTTTCTTTCTTTCTCTCACCCCTCCATTTATCCATATCCCTTTGTTTTTGCTTCACAACCTTATAGATTGATTTTTCTTTTATGTAAAAAAAATGCTTCAGTTGCTACAACAATATGATCAATACATCATATAGCGACTGGTTCCTTGGATCCAGATAATACGAAGCAATGAGCTGGTTATTAGTTATATAGTTATTAGTTCATACTAGGGGATGGCCCTTTGTTTTTTAATCCTAACCTAACTCTAAATAAAAAACCAACGAGTCACACACTAAGCATAGCAATTATATGGAGATGGAGTCAATCGAATTGTTATTCAACCCTATAGAATTAAGAATTCGAAAAAATTCTCATTTTTTGATTGAACGGAAAAAAATGAACGAGTTTGTGATTTTTTATTCAATTGCCGGATGGATGGAACAGAAAGACAACGAAAGGCCCATTATTCCTCGTCTGCAAATATCCAAATTTTGATTCCTAATGCCCCATAGATAGTTCGAACTGTATAGGAACAATAATCAATTTTGGCTCGAATGGTTTGTAGGGGAACCCTACCTTCTCTGATCCATTCGACACGTGCTATTTCCTTTCCGTCGATACGCCCTGCAATTTGTACTTGAATTCCCTTTGTATCTGCTTTTTCAGTTAATTCAATAGCTTTTTTCATTGCCTTTCGAAACGAAACTCTATTCTTTAATTGTTCGGCTATAAATTCTGCAAGAATATTAGGTTGTCCATATGGTTTTTCCACTTTTTTGATAGCAATGTTCAGTTTTTGGTTCACAGAATGAAATTCTTTTTGTGCATTGCTCTGTAATTCTTCAATTCCTCGCGGGCTGCCCTCTATGAACAATTTTGGGAATCCCATATATATTATGACCTGGATCAGATCGATTCTTTTTTGAATCTTTATGCGTGCAATTCCCTCGGCACCCGAGGATATTTTCCTATTTTTTTGTACATAATTCTTGATACAATCCCGTATTTTTTGATCTTCCTGGAGACCCTCGGAATAACTTTTTGGTTGTGCAAACCAAACAGAATGATGACTTTGGGTTGTACCAAGTCGGAAACCGAGTGGATTTATTTTTTGTCCCATAGCACCTCGCTATCTCTATAAGTTTCTCTATTAGCCCACGTCATTCTGTTACGATATAGCATATGATCCATCATATATAGATACCTCTCTCTGACATCTGTATACTTATCTTTATATACCCATCCATATTTTCTTAACCATATGAAATAGTTTTTATCTTTAGATATATCTTGCAATACAATAGTTATATGACAGGTGGGTCTTTTTATCGGATAACTACGTCCTCGGGCTCGGGGTTTTAACTTTTTCATGCTAGTACCTTCATTAACTTCGGCTTGACTAATGATTAAAGCCGTTTCGTTGAATCCCATATTGTGACTAGCATTTGCTGCTGCAGAATAAACTAATTTTAAAATGGGATAACACGCTCGATAAGGCATGAGTTCTAGTATCATAAGTGTTTCCTCGTAGGGACGCCCACGAATCTGATCAATTACTCTTCGCGCTTTATGAGCAGACATACGTATATGTTGACCTAAAGCGTATACTTCTACATCTGGGTCACTCTTTATCATAAGGTTCACCTCCCACCAATAAACGATGAGCACCCATATCCACTTTATTAATTAATATATTAACGACGAGATTTATTATCGTTTCTCGCATGCCCCCGGAAATTCAGAGTAGGTGCAAATTCTCCCAATTTGTGACCTACCATACGATCTGTTATATAAATAGGCAAATGTTCCTTTCCATTATGAATAGCAATTGTATGGCCGATCATTGTGGGTATAATGGTAGATGCCCGGGACCAAGTTACGATTGTATCTTTTTCTGCCCTCGTGTTGAGCTTCGCAATTTTTATCAATAAATGATTAGCTACAAAAGGATTTTTTTTTAGTGAACGTGTCACAGCTAATTACTCCTTTTTTTTTTGTAAAGATGAGGAAACATATTCTATTTTAAATATTCTCCTATTTACTACGGCGACGAAGAATCAAACTATCACTATATTTATTCCTTTTTCTACTTCTTCTTCCAAGCGCAGGATAACCCCAAGGGGTTGCGGGTTTTTTTCTACCAATTGGGGCCCTCCCTTCGCCACCCCCATGGGGATGGTCTACAGGGTTCATAACTACTCCTCTTACTACAGGACGCTTACCTAGCCAACACTTAGATCCGGCTCTACCCAAACTTTTCTGGTTCACCCCAACATTACCCACTTGTCCGACTGTTGCTGAACAGTTTTTGGATATCAAACGGACCTCCCCAGATGGTAATTTTAATGTGGCCGATTTACCCTCTTTTGCAATCAGTTTCGCTACAGCACCCGCTGCTCTCGCTAATTGTCCACCCTTTCCAAGTGTGATTTCTATGTTATGTATGGCCGTGCCTAAGGGCATATCGGTTGAAGTAGATTCTTCTTTTTGATCAATCAAAATCCCTTCCCAAACTGTACAAGCTTCTTCCAAAGCATACGGCTTTCTGGATGTATATGATGATATCTAGACAGATGGATCTCATATGAATCGTATGATGAAATACCACACGAGTGGATATATAGGAATCCAAATCTGCCGAATCACTCATGTTATGATCTTCTACATCCTAGGTCTCCCCGTTCCTTCATCTGGCTTATGTTCTTCATGTAGCATTCAGACCGAATGACTTTATGAAATTACGTCGATACTTCCACATATTACGGGTAACGTAGGAGACATCTCTATTTTTCCCGGGGGGGTAGAATTACCACTGCTTAGCTTTCAATTCGCCTCTGACCATCAAATGAAATGTGAATAACCCGTCCTCCTCTCTTTGAAACAAGGGGCGCTTCCGGCTCTATCGGTGCTTCAAACAATTTTGTCTTCTCCATATTACTATATCTCTAGAGTCAATAATTTTATATGAGGAACTACTGAACTCAATCACTTGCTGCCATTACTCTTCAGTTTTCTGTTGAGGTCTATCCCGTAGAGGTACTCAAATTGGATCAGTGATCGATTTCTAGGTTTCGTTGTAAACCTAATTGGTTACTTCCAATTACGTAAATCAATGGTTCAAACCGCACTCAAAGGTAGGGCATTTCCCATTGAGATAGGAACTTCTGTACCAGAAACAATGGTATCTCCAATGATAGCCCCTCTGGGATGTAAAATATATCTCTTCTCACCATCCCCATAGTGTATGAGACAAATATATGCATTTCGATTAGGGTCGTATTCTATGGTTACGATTCTACCAGATATGTCTTTTTCATTCCGTCGAAAATCGATTTTACGGTATAGACGCTTATGACCTCCCCCTATATGCCTTGCGGTAATGATTCCTCTGGCATTACGACCTTTACCACAACGACGCTGTCCATAGATCAAATTATTTCGTGGATTGGATTTCACTTGACTGCCGACGGCTCCATTGCGTGTGCTCGGGGTAGAAGTTTTGTATAAATGTATCGCCGTGTTATTAAGTATTTTGATTTAAGTTCTTTTCTTTCTAAGAGGTGGAATAGAATAACCCGGTTGAAGCGTAATGATCATACGTCTGTAATGCATTGTATGTCCCATAATGGGTCCCATTCTTCTACCCTTTCCCGGGAGTCGATGACTATTCATAGCTATTACCTTGACACCAAAGAAGAGTTCGACCCAATGCTTTATTTCTGTCCTAGTTGATCCTGATTCGACATTAGAAGTATATTGATTGTTCCCCAATAACCGAATACTTTTGTCTGTAAATACTGCATATTTGATTCCATCCATAAATCCATTTTCTTCCCTATGAGTTCCAGTATCGATAAGAATTCTATTTCTTACTGTTCATATGTTATGGTATGAATATACCATACCAATTCGTTATGTATGGATGATGAGATTTCATTGATACAGAGCCA